GTTCAGCTTTAGGACGATAGAGCAAAGTTGCATGGCAAAGGCCATTGTCCTAGGACTAACGATTTACACGGGCTTGTAACAGAAGAGGAGACTCATGTTGGAACGGTTATCTAAGATGTGATGTCTTGCTAATGTTCCACTTTACCCGTATGGGCTAAGCTGAATACAGATGGCTGAAGTAATTGTAAGGGAAATCCTGGACCTGGAGGCGCCGGAGGAGTACTTTTTCCTTGTCATAAGATTTAGTATCAACAAGTGCTAAAAATCTATTGTCTTAGTTTTGATCCTGCTTTTCTCTTCGATCCAGTGGAAGTTGCTAGTTGCATTCTTGGCGGTACCCTCCTCTCTCAAAGTTCCTTTCCCATTAGTTCCAGGCTCAATAAGAGCATCTTTATTCCTTTTTTCATTTACGTATTCAGAGAGAGAATATCTTTCGATTGACGCCAGGAGGTAATATCTTTTAGGAGTGCCACTTATTTCGGTATCAGTACCAACCTGTCCCTTAATCGAGTGGGAGTTTTCTTAAGTAACACATCCAGTTCCCCCGGTTCTTTCTATAGCTCTCGGAGGGCTATAGAACATTTTGATTCCATCTAATTCTTCAGAAGAAAAAAGGGCTACGCACCTCTGTTCAAGCCAAATAAGCTGGAGTATGAAAAGCGTCAGCAGAGTAGGTTCCTTTTGATTGAGTGCTATATGACGGTTTCTTCACAGGCTAGTTCCATTCAACTTATCTTGGGAATACCTCCCATATTAGGTAAGCGCATCTGGTGCTGGTGTAATTGAATTTCTTCTGTCCCAGTTCTGGTTTCTAGCCATCCATATAGGTAAAGAAAGAGGTCTTTTCGTCTCTCGTTGTATTTCGAGGATGGTCTTAGAAAATAGGCATTTAGGTAAGAAAAAGAAGAAAGAGTGCAGCTATCTATAGATCTGAAAGGCGTAAGAGTTTCGATCAACTAGGAGATAATTAAGTGAGCCTTATCTGTCAACGAAAAGTGAAAAAGATGTGTGTGAGTGTGGTGAAAAGTCGGCGGCTCCCACGTGGTGATTTGATTTAGGAATTCGCTTAGTTGCGCCACTAAAAAAACTTAGTTGACGAATCGAATTCAACGACACTGCTACGAGGAGGAGTCAAAACGCGATGCCAGCTTCTGAAGGATTATGATTGGAATCTCTCTTTAAGCTTTTTATACGGCTGTCATTATTATAAAGAACCTAAACCGAACTTTTTTTTAAGAAAGAACCTCCTTTTTGGTGCTCCACCCACTTATGAATCTATTCAGGAATGGAACCCAGGTCGGCCACAACACAACTCCTATCAAAAATCATAAGCAACTAATAGGCTATTATATTATGCCACCCCCAGATTTAGCATGGTGCGAAAGTCTATTTCTGGGAACCCTTTTTTGGGGACGCGGGATAGACCCCCGAGGCGTAACCAAACTTCGGCACCGCTGAGGTAAGGATCCCGAATTAATGAGAAAACAATCAAACCCTGTCATTCAAACCTACGCACAGGTCGCTCCATAAACGAGAAAAGGCAATAGGGGATGGATGTAGGTGGGTCGGGTAAGCCCTTTGACGAGACGTAGCTTTGCTTTCCCTTCAAGGCGAAATATGGAGTCACAGAGCCATTCATTCTCCCCCGGCTGCGAGCTCATGCCCAAATTGACGAGGAGATGTACGGAATGAGGATTTCCACAAATCATGTGTTAAGCACGAGTGGAAAAGACCTAGTTGAGAGCGTCAATCATTCTGGTGCCCCGATCAGGAGGACATTGAATCAACGGTTAGCTCGGCCGTTATAATCGTTACGGAGATTCACCCTACCCGCTTACTCCGTTAAGGGCCTCTTCCAGGGTTCATCCTATAGCTACGACGGATCCGATCTATAGCGCGCAATTAAGGCTACCAGCAGCGGTCTGCCCTTGCACTGAACATCTACATCTTCATGGTGAGTGCTTAGGGTGACCATCGATCGGCCTCTTCTTTCCGGCCATGGGTTTCACCGAGTGGAATGGGGCTGGTGAGGGGACCGCACCACCGAGCAGGAAACCGGTAAAGCCAGCTACACTACAGCGGATATCCTACTCGTTCTTGCATTACGCTTCGAACAGAACGCACAATGCCTCTTATTGAGCCCCTGAAAGAAAAAAAAAAGAAAAGAACTTTTGTTTTGAAGAATCGGAAGAAATCGAAGAACCTAATGGATCGTCCATATAGATAGTCAATTCAATTGTTGAAAGCATTCCAATTGCAGCTGAGTCGCTCGCAAGAGCAGACCTGATTTGATTTCACTTCTCTCGGGGCAGGAGTAGGCGGGATAGATGCCAATTCCTCAACGGTCTCTCTCTTCTATAAAGCGAAGCAAAGCGCATGGCGCTGAAGTGAAGAAAGCTCAATAAACACACACGAACACGATGCAGGGCATAGCATAAATGAGACCGCTGATCATTTCAGAAAACATATATGCTTTACCTTTCTCGATGCGGGGGTGACTCACCAACCGACCCAGCAGTGATCGATGACAGAATGGTACGAACAAATAAAAGTCATTGGATTTGGTAGTTCTCCATTGACTTCTCTCTTTACCCCTTTTTTGCATATGTTCCTAAATGGGTGTGCACCTCCAGATGGGCAGGGGCCGGCCTCCCACTCTCTTATGCAGCATTTATTAGCTTAGCTGAGTTAGGCTTTTGCGTACCCAATTAAATTAGTACTCGTCCGTGCCACCTTGTGTAATGCATAAAACCAAATCGCTGACCGGTGGGGACTCTCCCATCAATGAATGAGGTGCTTTTTATGCACTTCCCAATTTTGAAGGTTGGTGGAGATCTCGACCTGTCGAATGAGAAGGAGTTGAATCACGCTCGCCCGAAGCAGAGTCAATATACTTCCCCCGGAGAGAGAGAGGTCCGCGTGCACATTGAATTCATAGGGGGCTTCAATCTCTCTTCAATTAGCCCTGGCACCTACGTCAAGCCCAACTTCTTCCGATGTCGATCACGGAAAGTGAAAGAACTCCATTACTAAATGGAGAGGATAAGTGCTAGTCAAATGTCTAACCGTTAGATTCCGGTGAGACATGGCGGGCTAATATGCTATGCTTTATTCCTTTCATTTAGCGGTAGGACAGGTTCTTAAAGGCAATATGCCAAAAGCCTTGGAATGCCACCCGGCTCGAGCCATGAACTGGAGGGAGGACCATCAGCAAATAATGCATTGCTCAACTCATCAGATTCTTGGGTGCCATAGGCCAGGAGATAATCAGTATGAGGCGGTAGCCAGTCCCAGTATAGAGTTGCATCACCACATCTCTGATGTCAAGATTCCTCCGGATAAGCAAAAGTGAATCTTCGGTCGGATCCTTTCCGCATATCGTCAAGCCAGATCAAAACAAGGAATGAGAGGGATGGAAAATGAATCGGATGGAGCAGGAACTGCATTAGACTAGACAGACTGATTAGAGGAGTAACGACCACCGGTACTTAAATCAATAGGCGGTCGCAAGAGATATTAGCCTCTACTTTAAGTTGCCGGATAGGAAATTTGAACGAGATTGGCCAATAGCTCCCGGAAAAAAGTGAATAGATAACCCAAATGGATCAACACTACTGAATGAGGCATCCACGTCATCAAGGAAACGATTCCTTTTTCCTTTGAAACATTGATTAGCTGAGGAGTGGGGCCTTCTATCGATCCATTGGGAAGTGAGAAAAAAGGTGGAATTGAGCCCTATTAAGTCACGTAAGGGGGAGGGCATCAAGGAATAGATAGGAATGACTCACCCTACCCTGACTGAACCCAGTTACTGCCTATAACGAGTTAGTTACCGGGTCATAAGCATGTGATAGGTTTGGTTTTCTATAGATTCAGTACCCCTTTCATTTGGTAGCCTCTTTTCCCGACTAGGAAAGTTCTCTTTCTGGCAACAGGATCCACTCGAATCAGTCCTCCAGTATCTCCGGTTTCGGGATAAGATAGGCTTCTTTACCCGTTTACTTCTCGACCGATAGGAGAACGGCAGCATATTCGACCATTGATCGGAGGGAACTGGAAGATCTTTCCTATGAAGGTGGGAATGAAAGGAATGCACCAGCTTCTGCCGATCCTCCCCCGATAGAAAAGTTTTATGGAGAGTGACGAAGATGCGGAAAGAAGAGTTAGTTATCAACCGCCCGGGATCGCCAACGAAGAAATAGTTTCAAGGGCTTTGAAGTGCTTGTTCTTCTTTGAATTTCAGTAGAGGGGATGTATATCGTAATGTATATTTATTGGCTCTAATCCTCTTTCATGGGACACCAAGAAAGAAAGCTTCACTTCTGCTTTCGATAACTAAGATTTACTGCTTAAACCCGGTATTCTACGATTGGGTCAATGTCTACGTTTGCTGTAGGTGCTTCACCCTGAGGCAATGCCAATCTCGAAATGCTATCAGCTTGGCTTCAAGGGGAACTGAAAAGTGAGGGCAATTGGCTTCATTGCAGATAACTAAATAACCTCTCTGCGAAGCATACCTTTTCCTTCTTTCTCCCATAAAGCTTCCCTTCTCGCCCAACGGCCTATTAGAGCTATGCGTGAGAAAATGAAAAAATCCCATTCCCTTTTCATTTCGTTTGTGAGGAAAGACCTCGCCCCCTCTTTTTCTTCCAATTCCAAGAGGACGGTCGAAAGTCTCTTCGGGATAGGCGAGTTGACGGTGTGTCTTCAAGAGCAATCGAAAACGATAATAACCCATGATCCCATATATATATGTCGAAAAAGCTTTTTCAAGTGGTGACGGCGTGTGGTGTAGTTTACTTGCATACTAGAAAGAGTCAGGGGCGTTGCGTTCGTTTACTTATGTTTGAAAGAAGGAAAAGATATGGGCATATTGGTTACCTCCAATCACTTCTTATTGATGATCAGTTGATGAAGGCTGCTATCCAAAAAATGGATAGCCTCACTATAGTCACTTTTGGCTCACTCGATCTGACTCCCACTATGGAGGAAGATTCTGTCTTACTTAATATACCATCGCTTCTTCCTTCAAAGCTTCATTGGCATGAACCAAGGGCAGGATCAGGATTCAAAAAGAAACTCGACAGATGATGGGAATGCAAGCAAAGGCAATTGACCCATACGTGAAAGAAACCTCACCCTTTTCCGTCTGGGGATTTGTTACTCACTTGAATTCAATTGCACTCTAATGATGAAGCAGGGATGGATATCATGGCTTTAGCCATCTACGGGCTGGTGATTTTCCGCTCGCTGATATGTGGATGGTCGGGTTAGATATATATTATATCAGCTCAAGCATGGAGTCAATCCCATACCTGTTTTCCTTGCAGAACTGAGGAATAAGAGCTTATTCTACTCGAGTTCGCCACAGAACCCATCTAACGAACCGAAGCCAAGGCCCAAGTTCAACCTTCACCACGTGAACGCTACAAGCTAGTCTCATCCTTATGCCCTATCCTTTATATCTATATGTTGATTGATGCCCTCAGGTTCCTTCTCTTCTTAAGAGGACTGACGCAAGAAGCGCTTAAAAAAAGGAGATTGCGCCCCCTAAAAAAGAAGTGAATCTGGAAGTGACTCCGCTAAGGCCCGGCTGGCCTTTCTTTTCTAGGCTTTGACGCCAACGAAATCAGTCCACTAGAAAGGGATGCGTGAAAAAGAAGAGAATGACGTGAAAGCAGAACCAGCGCTTAAGAAAGAGTAGGAAAAGTTGGCACGTCTTTAACTTGGCTACGAAACTAGGCTATTCTTCCCCTCTCGAAAGAAAATGCTTTCATCTAAGATCTCCCCTGAGCCTGCTAACTCAACTCTTCTTTAAAGGCAATGATCTGTTATCAATGAATTTCTTCCTTACCGGAATTCGGTTAAAAAGCATCTTTCGCTTGACTTTTGTGTTGCGAGTGTATGCGTCCACCACGGTCAGGGCTATCACAGGTATGAAGTACGACGTTAAGGTGCAGCTTTGTTTGGTCTTGATTCTAGACTAGACTGGAAATAACCCTATGACTGACCTAGCTTTTTTTTGATGTTGATTCGGGAAAAGCAGAATCCGCGGGCCTTTTGTTCAGGAGAAAAAAGATATGTTAGTTCGGAACTAACTGGATATGCTGATGAGGTTGTTTACAATGCTTCGAGAGAGGTCGGTACGGAAAGAATTGAGTGATTCACCTAACACTGAAAAGCGTTACCGGTTGTGCTTCTTTAGAGGGAAGCAAGCGCGCCAAGCTCAAATTCAATACCCGTCCTCATCTACTTTTGGAAAAAAGGAAAACTGGGTGAAAAAGAAAATCGTCAAAGGCATAGTAGGGGAAGCACCATAAGCTACAAGCTCCTCATCAACCGTCTCGGTTCGAGGTTTTTTTCCTTCGAGTAAGGTCCACTCCTTTCATAAAACAAGGTCAAAATGACTGGCTTTCGCCTTCGCTCCTTTGAGCGGTGCTTCTCCTGTCGACTCTACGAAAGTAGAACCAATCCGTTTTGTTCCACTTTGAAGCATGACCGGCACCGGTGCTGCTGCAACGGCCATCAACGAAGACTTTTGGCATCATCGGATGAAGACTTCTGCTTTAGGTGAAAAAGGGTGCAGATGCGTCTTCGGATTTGGCTTTAGCTGAGACTGATCTTTCTCTAGTGACATCTGAAAGAGTTAAAGTGAAACAGGCGCACTCACTGAAGGAAGCCTTCCGACCACCAGTCCTATTCCGCTGGTTCGGATTGGGAAAGACCGGCCCGTCACTCTGGTTCGACGGTAGGATGCCTACCTATGCTATGTATGATTCATCTTCTTCTTCTTATGCGTCTTCGGTGGGTGATTTAACGTATTCGGCGTCTTAAACATAACAACTATGTACTCGAATGTTTACTTATCCCATCCACCACCCGGAAAGGGATTTGATTAACTACTCAGCCAGCCACACCCCTCTATGGCTTTATAGACCCTACAATCAGGAAATTCCTGCTACTGGAAAACAACTCCCTCAGCCCTTGTTCTGGTTCTATACCAGATAACACCCCTTGCCGTCGGACTTGCCTTTTAGTCATCGACTACTTCAACTATTATAATGAATCTTATTCTTCAGGCTTAAAAATTGACCTTGTGAAGAAGGACGTCTTTTCTTTTTTAATGGTGGCATCTTCTTTCATTTGAAACAGTTGATTCATATTTGTCTCAGCGGATTATTCAGCATATTTAGATGCGGGATTGCTGAAGCGGAGGATTACTTAGAGTCCTCTCCTCTTCAATCTTTGAAAGCAGATGCGTTTACTATAGCCGGAGTTGAAGATGACTGTATTATTTTCTATAAGAGTGCATGAGATGTAGGGAACATTAAGGAATCAGTCTATATAGTGTAAGAGCCCATTTCCTTTGCCTTGACTTCACCAATATTCAAGCTGTCTCTTCTCGCTTAGGTAGTGTCATTTTTCTTCTTCTTCTTTCTAACTCACACTGCACTACGTCTTCCCTGTCTGAAAGAGAAGTGAAGTGACCAATAGGTATTGGGCACGAAGGCTATAAGATAGGTTGCTTTCCTTAAGATCTACAGAATACGTTATAGATGAGCCTGCCAACCGTTCCACCGGAGCGGTTTGGTTGAAAGTCCCATCCATAGGGAGTGTCGACAGAACCGTCATACACCACTTTGGAAGGGGATGTAAAACACGCGGGATAACCCAGTTACCTATGGCAAATATCCTACGCTTCCCCCCACCCTCTATAGACTGACCTAGTCGGCCGAGGCTGGGCATAACCTCAGCAAACTCTGGACTTTGATGTCCGACTCTAACAGCTTCCTCAAATGCAGAACAACCTATCTGCGAGATGAGTTCGTTGTTAGGGTCAAAACAATACAAAGTCCAAGGAAACCACAACGCGCCTAACCAATTAGCTTGTTGACGTCCACGGAACTGATTCCGAGACTCAGCAAGTTGAAACCAAGAATGGATTTCAAAGGGGAAGGCTCGGAAGACAGATTTCACTCCTTTCTTACGACGAGAGCCCTTCAATCGGATAGGCTTCATCTGTTATGGTGTGGCCTTCCAGGTCGGATCCCAAGTAATTCCTTGTAGCAAAGGAATACGTCAGATAGACGGAACATACTAATCAGTAATTCAAAGAATAAATCAAAAGAATTCGCAGCATCGGTAGCCAAGGCCTTCACATTAGAAGGGGGAGTAGAGATAGAAGAGAAAGTTGATCTATCCACTTTTGAAGCCAATTTTTTTCTTTTTGCTATAGTAAAGAAAGATACAACTTTACTACTATATCTGCTCGATCATCACGCCTACGGATCACCTTACGGTGAAACGGGGAATGATCCTTGGGAGTCCCGTCCTCGTGAGAGAGATGGGAACCGATAGTTCGGTCAACCTCTTAGGGTGAGTAGAAGAAGAAAACTGCATTAAGCATGTTTATGCTTGTTTACAGTAAAGTGCAACATACAGCCACCCTGATCGACGGCCTAACTTTACTACCTGTTTAACCAGGTGATGAACACCAAGACAGATTTCTTTCGTTAACCCACCGGTGACCACCAAAGGAATCTTCAAAAGAAGACCAAATAGTTTAGAGGGTATTTTCCTTTATGCCCTTGCTTTTCAGTAACGCTCGAAATCACTGATGTCGAGTTCAATCAGAGTAGCTTACGGACTCGGAACCTCTGGCTGAAAAGATTGAATTACTTCGGAGGGGTTTATCGGCGAATTCCGGGTATTCAATCTCTTTTTTCGGACTTTGCCGGGCTCTTCCCTTGAAATTGATCAATTTCCTCCAACAAGCTCTTTCAAGTCTTTGACTAAGCCTTCTTTCCCGCTCTACTGGAAACTTTCCAATATGCTTCTTTTGCCTAAAATCTAAGATAAGACTTCGAGGTTCAAGGATGCTCGACCGATAGGGAGAGGAAGGAACGATTTCGATTGAAGCCAATTCAACCGCTTCGCCCCTATTCTTTCTCTAAAGTCAAGGTATCGACAGAAAGAAGTCCAACGCTTCAGAAGTGGCAGCAGTGCTATCGTATATAAGAGAAAGGCTGCTTGACGGCCCTCTAACCGCTAACTCGAAATAAAATAAGCTAAAAGAGATGTGGCAAAGAAGGAATTTTTAGAGTTGCGTCGAGAAGTTCCATACCTTTAAGATAGAGTCCATTGCCTTGCTTGTACTTAAGTCACAAGATTGGCTTGGTGTTCAGTGTCAAAAAAATACAGGATTTAAAATCATCCCTGCTCCTCGAAGTCTTTCTTCGACCTTTGAAGTTGAACACTTTCTCAATTGTGAGCTGGAAAGTGAGTCTGAAGCGAGTTGGTATGGTGACGGGCTTCCGATTCACAGGCTATGAGAAGGCCTTCCCAACTCTTTCATAATCGTTCGAAGAAGTGGCCGAAGAAGGACCGGCTGGAGAGTAAGTAGTACTAAAGTCTGTTGGTAGGTAGGGTCAAGTTGTTGAGGGGGAACTCCGCCTCTATAGTATAGTAAGTAAATAAAGCATAGAAAAAGTGCGTTCTATAGCTAGCACCAATTGAACAGGTTGAGGAGAAGAGCCGCGTCAGCCCTTTTTCACTACGTAAGCCTCGGGCGTCTGCTTTATTTAAACTAGCCCTGAACCAGGGCTGAAGGAATAGCACGCAAAAGCCGGTTGGGTCGGAAGTTCTTTCAGGCTTCTTTTCTTGTTGTCTTTCTTTCGGTATCCTTAGGTTAAGAATAATCATCCTATTTCCTTTCCTTGAAGTTATCAACCCTATATCTGTGTCCTGGCACTTCATAGAAGAAGGAGCTTCCAACAATACGACACTACGCTGGATTGACTCTGTAAGCTGGAGCCACACCACCAAAGCAGGAGTGCTTGACTGGACGAAGTCTGCTATAAGCTCATCCCTTTTCAGCTTCTTTGTCCACAACGCTTCAGGTGAATAGCTTTGATCAGATCAAATAATATCTATATGGTATAAAAAAAAATCATGTCAATTAAGAAATTGCAGCCAGGCATGGCGAATCCCGTAGCTTCAGAGCAAGTCATGCTTTTATTATACCACCTAAAGGTATCCACTTTGATCATATCCCTCACGGAACAAAAGTTAGAAGATAGGAAAAAAGATGAGAGGTTCACCAGGTTAGACCAGACGAAGGAATGGAATGATGGCTTACACCACTAGGATAGGAGCTATTCCACCAAGATCAAATGAGGGCCAACTAGGGGACTTAGCCAAAGGATTTTGTTTCACTTTTTCTTTGTACCTCTCTTATTAAAAGGCTAGTTAAGAAAGATTAAAAGAGAGTTGGAATGCATCGACAGCTTTTCCTGCCCTTACTCCAATAGACAAAGAAAGGAGGGCAACTTAGCCGGCTAAACGATACCCAAATGGTCAACCCCCGCTGCTTAACCGGAATCGAAGACTAGAAAGCTAGCACAGAATAGGTTAGGTACTTGACTATTTATGGATGTAGTACTGAACAGCTAATGGAAAGCTAAAGAGAAAAGATGGAAAGCGTACGGGATCTACGGGCTAAGAGATTTTTCCACCTCAAGCCAAAGGCCTTGACCGATAGACCAATCAATGGTGAAACAAGACCTGCAAGCACATAAAAAAGATCTTCAGCCCTTGCTTCGGGAGGGAGTTTATCAATACAAGGATTAGGATCTGAATGAAAGGCTTACTGAAAGTCTTATGCCTTAGTGTGAAAGACCCCAATCCACTCGATACAAGACTTACAACACAAAGAATCCCTACAAGAAAAGAAGGAGACTTTACCTTGACTTAGAGAGGGGCAAATGAACCAACAAAGAAAAATTATGAAAAGAAAAATAAGGACTAATTCCTTACTATAACAAGTTAGCAAGTAAACTACCTTTCGTTGGGACCTTAAGTTTAGTTTCTTTCATGCCTCATAAATCGATATCGAAGAAGGTCACAGAGGTACTAGGCAACAAGAACATGCCATAAAATGCATTATGTTTCGCGGAATTCCACTATTCAAAGTAGTAAGTAAGAGTAAGGAGCAAAGCGTGAAGGTAGAATATGCGCAAGAAAGACGTCAGTTCATAAACCTGACGGGTCAGAGGTTAGCATTCCTGCAGTTAAGTAGGACGAATAGTCACTTTTCTGATACTCTTTGATGAGAGATAGGCGAGGCGGGAGAGAAAGACTGCTTGACGGTGTTCTCTGTCCCGATTTCCCGGTCCTAGAAATAGAAAAAGATAAGATAGGTCGTAGCTTGGTTATCAATAGGCTTGGAAGAGGGGCTAGTCGAGAAAGCGGCGCATTCATGGAAAAAGAATCTTTGTCAATAAAATGAATCTATCTAGTAGGGGCTTAGTTCTATTCAAGATTAAGGCGAGGGAATTGACTCTGGGCCCCGAGGTAAGATATAGAGTGTGCTGCGACTGCCTTCTCTCTTTTGGCTGTCGATTGCATGCAGTTTTCCCGATTTCTTTCGTTCGACTAGCAGCTTTAAAAGATTTCAATTCTCAGATAGATACTATGAACTCTTAGTCAGACTGTTGAATCTAATAGGAATAGGCATAGACGACCTAACTAACTGGATTGCTAGCAGTGAGAATAGCCGAAGCTGATAACCCGATTGAATCAGCTCTTTTAGCCCTTTGTTATCGGAATCAGGGTACAAGCTGCTATCGAATAGGCGCTGTTCACACGTCTTGGTGAATAAGCTGTGATCACTCTACGACTTTCTGTTCAGCACGCTAGCTTGGCTTATGGCTTTGCTCCTTTTCTTCTGTTGTCGGCATAACGGTGAAGGCCTTTTGCTTGGCACGTTGTCGGAATAGGCTGTGATGCCAGATAGTGAAGTTCGAAGGGCCTTTCTTTATCACCGTAAGTAGCAATAGACTGATTGACGCCCGAACCTACAGATTGACGCTTTGACGCCCGAAAGCTAAAGCAACGTCGAGAAGCTTTAAAGGGAGGGCTTACTGGCTTGAAGCTGAGCTTCTTCTGCAACTGTCTGATCGAGAATAGGAATCAATGGGAGACGATCACATAAGCGAGTTAAAAAAACAGGAAAGTTCATAAAAGTTTACTAAAGATCCAATAAGAGAAGAAAGCGTTAACTCGGGATTTTTCGTTGCAATTCTTGAGATGCTTGTTATTAAATAACTTATTAAGAAACGCGTTTTTTAGAGAAGAAAGTGTTTTCTCGGGATTTTTCGTTAACTTTTTCCTGAGTAAATCCTTAGATACTTGTATTTTTAATAACTATAACTTCGATTTATTAATTTGAAATTGACTTAAAATCGGGATTTTTCGTTGCAATTCTTGAGATGCTTTATAGAATAAATAAGAAAGAGAAGAGCGTCGATTCAGGTAATGAAATTTTGGGAGAAAGGAGGAATGATTAGACTGCGTATTAATAAACCTTTAAGGTTTATGGCTGTGCTGCACTGAGTGATTCAACTGAATAATGACTGGGGCATGGTCAGAGAGTCCATTAGTACCAGTAATAACTCTAGCTTCGGAGAAGAGAGTAACAATCTAATGGTTAACCAGAATTCTGTCTAACCTGCAAGCTATTCTTCTTCGGCCGAACTCTTTGTTAGACCACGTGAAGGAGTCCCCATCCCATTTGAGTTCCACCAAAGCAAGGGCTTCAATGGTTTCATTGAATTCCATGCTGAATCGGGTTGCTGAAAAACACTTTATTTTATAAGGATCACAAAGAGGAGAAAGCTTGTTGACTCAAGAACGCATTCTCCTTCGGCAACTTTAACCACACTCGATCCCCCACCTGGAACTTATGATCGGTTCCGTGTCGGTCGTGCCTTTGTTTCTGCTGCCTTTGTGCTTTCTCCTTCATATCAGCAACCTGCCGGTGGTTCCGGCGTTCTCCAGGAAACTAACGGCTCGCAGCTGTTCAGCCGCTTCTCTAGGAGATGTGCCGCTGACTGGGTTCAGGACACAACCATCGTCCGAACCGTATGCTACCAAGTCAATGGGGGCCTTTGGTTGGAACCCATAACAAACTGTTATGGCACTTCTGCCGGTCGACGAATGCGTGCTCCGGTTGTAGCAGTATTGAATGAACGGCGGGTTTGTTTACCCAGACCGGGTAACCTTAAAGGTGGTCCCGATCTTAGATTCTCAACATTTGAACCGACGGTTCTATTGGTGACCCATTCCAAATAAGCTGGCCGCTTTTGATTAGCCTTTAAGAAAGAGGAGGTGCGGGGTATAAAACTCCTCTGCATTTGCTCTCGTTAACGACCACAAAGGCATACATAGAAGGCAGATGAGAGAAAGCGCTCGATGAACGATGATTGAAGATTGCAGCATATTTTTTATAAAGACAGCAGTAGACCACTACATTTTTGAAGCTGAATTCGGCCAGCGAATCAACCTGGTACAAAATGGCCATCTTACTAAATCTGAAAGGTCGACTACGACAAAAACGTAGTTATTCCCCCCTTTAAGAGATAGGGCAATCGTCCTACGAAATCTATGGTTATGCTTTTCCCATGGCCAGGAAGAAGGTCTTGGGCTGATAAAGCCCCAACTTCCTGTTGGACGGCTTCGACGTGCTGCATAGAGCACACACAACTCATCACCGTTGGACATCTGCTTCTCGTACGTGGTATAGTTTAAGACGGCTGTATTGAACATCTCACCTCACTGTGGTACGCGACCACTCAGCCGTCTTGCCATAAAACGGCTCCCAAAGCATGAGCGGAATCGTCCGTCTCGATTTTGAACGGCTTCTGAACGTCTGGCATGACCAGTACCGGTGCTTCGTAGACTTTCTCCTTAAGTGCCTGGAGCGCACGCTCTGGATCCTCTTCCCATCGAAACGTCTGTTTTTTTTCTGGGCCCGAGTAAGATCAACCGGGAGTTGTTATTTATGAATCTTTAGTGCGGAGGTAGTTGGTCATGCCGAGGATTTGAAGTGATTTCCGTCAGCGACTTGGGGGTTGGCCATTCCCGGACAGACTTCGTCTTCTCAGGATCTATCTTGACTCGGATGAGCCGATGATGTGCCCCAAGTATACCAGCTCAGCTCCCTCATCCCTTTTTACTCATAAGTAAGTAAGCTTTTCTCCGTATGGGCTTTCCGCTGGTGCTCACGCAGAGCTTCTAGAGCAGTCTCTACGTGTTTCAGATGCTCCTCCCGGGTCTTGCTATAAACCAGATGTCGTCGTCGTAGACCGTGACGAATTCATCCAATCTAAATAAGGCCTAAGAACATCGTTCATCAGCCGCATAAAGGTTGCAGGTGCGTTGGCCTTACCGTAAGAGGGCCGAATGGCATGACGATCCATTCATATAGTTAACCCTTGCCTTGTCTTTAACGCGGTCTTCCAACGCCTTCCACCACTTGCACTTGGTGGTATCCCGACTTCAAGTCTATCTTGGTGAAGTAACGAGCTCCCTCAACTAGTAAAATGGGAATAAGACATCTATCCTTGGCAAAGGATAGCGATTCTTTACTGTGATCTTGTTAAGGGTGCGATAATCCTAATCCACGCGCATGCGCCACGAGCCTTCTTAGGCACCAAGCCCCTGACGAGATAGGGGCGAGGCACAAGAGGATGTACTGGGCCAACCATGACCCTTTTCGAGCAGCTCTTTCAACTGCCGCCTAATCTCCTCATTGGCCAATGTCGACGTCCTGTAACGCCGTTGGGTAAGACTGCTCCCTGTGTGAGTTCAATCGAGTGTGTTCCAAGCTGCTACAGGCTTTCAATCCTATAATTTGACTCGAATAGCTAATGTCAGAGTAGCAGATATGGTTTTAGCTGAAGCTGCTTTCCCCGGATGCTTGAATTGAAGAATCAACCTTGTCTTGAAAGCGAAATTTCCCTCGAAGACTTGCTTTCTTTCTCTAGCCTTAAGCGCTGTCTTCCTCTCTTTTATTTTGCGGTACCTTTGACTGCAGGATAGGATATCAGTAAAAGGGATAAGAGTTCCTCTACCAACTCATACTCTATCGAATCGGAAGCAGTGGACACTTTTGCTTCCGATACTATTCTGAATTCGTTCCTTCTTCTTCCACTGATTTTGTTACCGGGTAAAGCAAAAGGAGGATCACTCCCATCCCATTGGCTTTAGAGGCTTACCCTTCACTTAACCATTGAAGGCCGGATATCTCTCTGCTTCTGGGCGGACTGTCCCCTTCACAGATACTACATTAGCTACTACAGCTCCAGTTACAGTGTCAACATCCTTAGCTCCTTAAGCAGCAACTCATAACCCCTTAGCGTCTTCTGCAAGACACCAATTCGAACAAACCGGTTTCCGTTATCCACCAAACCCCCTCGAAAGACTGACCCACTGGCTCTACCGACTGACCTCCTGTACTGGCAGGACTGGCAGAGCTTGGTGCATTACCGATTGACCCTGACTTTCTTTGACAGAGGTTATTGCTTACACGAAAGGTTAGCAGCAACATCCTTAGCTACTAAAGCTGTGTATCTTGGTTTACCTGTGTTTTATTAAAGAATTCCTGTAACTCAATTACCTCTTACCCGAACTGGTAAAGCAGCTAATCTAGATGGGTATTTAAGAGTTCCGTTTTTTGCTTCCTCTGAGGATGTACCCCTTCTTAAGGTAGGGGAAGAAATCACAGTTACTCACTCCAAGCCAGTTAATAACGATCTGGAACTTCATTCTTGATTCTTTCCTGGTTTTACTTTAAAAAAAGCTTGCTTGTTTTCTTTTTACACGGGAAGAGACTGACTTACAAGACAAGGGTTGCTTGAGCATAGGCTCTTTAACTCGCCCCTGGCCTTGACTTTATCCATTACTCGATAGTTGCAGCACCTAATCGCATATTTAAGTCTCCGGTAAAAGAGATTCATACCTCCACCTCAACAATCGGGGACCGTATGAAAGTTTCCCCGCCGGGGAAAGACTCGCATTCCTACTTCCATTGATCTAACATTTCCAAAACCCTATCCTTAGAAAGATAGTAGCCATCCACCCCCCACCTCCCCGGTCGTTGATACTGCTATCCGCGAATAGCCAGTGGTTTATTATACCGAAATCGGAGTTGGCGAGATATTAGTACTTGACGAGTATATGTCCTCTCCTACCGCTGATTTCACGCTTATCCGCCCCTTCCCTCCTCTAGCTAGATATCCTTTTGACTTAAAGAGTGGAATAAACATCATAAAAAATCAAAAAAGTGAAGGCTTCTTTTACTAACATATCTCTTAAAAGAAAATATTAGACTTTATCTAAGAATAATTCATTCATCCCAGCTTTCCTTTATTCTTGTATTGTCCCTTTCGCTCCTCTCCCCTTGATCTACGTTAGCTTATCTCGAGCTGGATTGTTAAGGGCGAGCTTCCTAGCTCTCCTCTCCTTTCACTCTTCGCTTCCCTTCCTTCCACCTTCTCGCTTTTCTCAAGTAATTTCATACCTTCTCGCTCGACTGGTTGGAGAGGAACGAAAAGCCCATAAAAAAAAGCCACTCCGGCCTCTTTTCCCCGTACGAATGATTGATTGAAGGATGAACCCGGACGACTGGGGGAGAGGCGCATTTGTCTGAATGATGAACGAGTAGCGGGCACTCTGTGCTTCATTTCGTCGAATTTGAAATCTCTCTATCAAGATAGAATGAGTCAATGCGCATTCCCTGGTAAGATGTTTGTACATATTATCTTTCCATCGGCCGGACGCTTTTTGTCTCGCCCTACATACATAAGGGAATCGAGGAAGACTGGCGCCTACTAAACTAAAAAGAAGGAGGACACAGAAGGAAAAGCAAATATCGCGTTAGGGGGTTATCCCATAAAGTGGAATTGAAGGCTACGTCGCCTGTCTCTGGTTGTCGAGTTGGGAATGGGTCCGGGTTCTCTATCCTAGTGAGAAAGAAATAAGCACTGCTTGCTACTTTTAATCAGAAAAGGAACCTTGATATCACTATTCCCATGCTTTCTTTTTTGTGTGTTAGCCAGGTGAAAGGCTCACTCGGCCGGCAAATATGCACTTTATATCCAAATCCTTCTTTAATGGAGGAGGCTCTCTCAAACTCCATGTTCTCAGCTGGCCCGCCCTAGCTGTCTCGTAACCCCCCTCATCTGGTCCAAGAACCCGGCCTTATATTTGTAAGATAGATAAGTGACCCGCCCTCTCCTCGTTCGATGAGGAGAAGGATTCCTTCTAGCACTGGTTGAGCTCACTTCCTCTTTCCTTGGATTGGGACGCATACATCGAGAATAGACAGAAAAGATCAGATTTTTTTCATTCCCCGCCGGCTTTAAGAAGAGGAAAAGATCAGTCCTAAATGCAGCCGTGATCAACTATACGAGACCACCAGACGCACCTCGGTACTTCCATCCGCCAATCAAGGCTAGTGGAGCGAAGAGAGCCAAAAAACGTGAGCGCCCCTACGCGAGCCTTATTGAAAAAGCCCCTTACTATAGAACAAGCAACGGATTGAGCTGCGCGAAAGCCGTTGCGCGTTAGCGCATCCGTTTTCTTGCTCGTTAGCGCTTTACTAATAACATAAAAGGGGAAAGCCAAAACCTACTCCTAACAAGTTGCTGAGTTCGGCTTTCGGGGCTACCTACTTTAGGGCTTTTTTAATTTAATATATAAAGAAGAGCCCTCTTAGGGCCTCTTTGTTTAAGGGCTGCTCGCCTTTTTGAATAGAAGGAAGTGGGATAGCGGAGGTGATTTCGGTAAACCGATGCATGAGCTGAGGCTCCCATGTCCCGCCGACCCTCCGAAAAAGTAAGGTCGTAAAACGGCTCATAGGGAGTCAGAAGCAAGCAGAGTCAAAGGCGGGTCAAACTCACATAAGCAGAGGGGGGGATACATTCATGAAAAGCGAGAAGCCATGCCGTGGGGGACTGGCCAACTATGAATAGATCTGACTTTCGGGTAAGAGTAAGAACATCTATTAGTCCGTATCGTGGGTCTACTTGTTACAAAAAGCGAACATCCCCATTCCAAAACATTCACATAGGTCCTCAGGCAGTCATCGAAAAGAGTCTATTTACCCTTACAATATTCCGAAATGTATCATGGCCCTATCTATTCATCTTTTTCTTCAAATAAAAAAAAAAGAGTTCCGGGGCCGGGGGAACAAATAGGCGTGGGGAAGAGGGAGAGGGGGGGCTACGAGCCCTCTCCCGTTGCTGTTCCCGGACCACCCATTCCTTCCCCTTCGCCCGGCCCGGTGAGGTCCGATGAGATCTGATCTCTCGAACGAAGTGAAGTGATAGGAAGAGAAGACTGCCGGCGGGAGATCTCTATTCATTACACCCCCTTGTATAGTAAGGGGAAAGAAGTGCGCTCCTGCGCACCAGCTGAAGGAAGGAGCTTTGGAAGCTTACCTTATTATTGGAGAAAGGGGAAAGCCAAAACCTACTCCTAACAAGTTGCTGGATCGAAGTAGAACATTCTCCATCCCCCCGCCAGCAAGGGAAAAATGGGTTCGATTCCCGTTATACGCGATGTGGCGAAAAAGACTGATTCATCGAGATATGCCATGCCTGCATTAAGATTTCAAACTTGTCGTCTACTTTCAGGAAATGTTCGGAAGAGAGAACTTACTTTTACTGGGCTATGTATAATTAAAGTGACTTTAGAGTCACCCGGACAAGCGCAAATTGCGCCTTTTACAATTTTCCGGTTCCCATGTTGGTCTCACCACGTTAGATATCCCTACGATGCAACAACAAAGAAGATGATCTCTGATTGGTCGTTGAGAGAGTCAGATTCATTACTCAGAGATATGAGTACTGATTCTGATGTTCTAGCTTCTAATAGTAGGGCTCCCGGGCGGTTAGCCTTCTCGACTAGCTCCGGTGCGTCAAATATGAGAATCAAAGCTATATGTAATTATGTTATTCAACGTCTTCTGCGACTAGTCCATGACTTCAACATTCTTTTATGAAGGACTCTTCCGGAGGATTGATGGCACATTTAATCAGATAAAGCCATTCAGTAGGTTGGTCGGAGAGATGAACGCTTACTCATTTGACCTTCAGTTGTTTGATGAACCCGTGACCTCAAGGTTATGAGCCTTGCGAGCTATGTAGCTTGCTCCTCTTAAGTGTACTGCTTATATTCCATCCTCTTGTTCTTTTTCTTCCTTTGGAGATGATTGATATACTTCTTATTCTATTTCTTAGTGAAATGGATTTGGGTTTTTTCAGTTTTGCTTATTAAGCGAGTAATCCTTCATATCATGAAAGATAGATAGACTACTGCGGCTACCCCTTTATGGACTTTTGCGACTAAGCATTTCTGATATGAAAGAGAAAATTGAATAAGATAATACAGATGGTAGCGTAGAGTCAGGCTATCCCATGTTTGCAATAACCGCTTGGGGATCTTTCCTGTTAATGATGAATAGCTTGCCCAGTTAATCTACAGAGAATCTGAATCCTACTATGTATATTCGGTATAACAAAACAACCGGAAAACGAATCGATCGTCATGCAGGTTTGTTTGGCCGCTCTAAGCAAACTATAGTATGGCATTCTTTCTTTAGTAACAAGGCTTGTTCAAAGAACAGATCAGAGGCGGTCAATGAACTATTGATTTGAAAGCGCAATCGGGGCTAATCTAATATAAGATGTCAAAGCGGTCATCTGCGGCAAAGGCTTCTGTAACAGTGGAAAAGGCTGTGCCTCACTTCTTTTAACCGCTTATTTTGTAAATAGAGCTACTTTCCCTCCTTCATCCCTTCGTTCTAATCCATCCAGACATATATTAAACCCGTACTAATTGCCCTTGCCATGAGACCACTACTCGCTTTGGTCTTTCCACCTGCTCTTGTGGCTTCCACCTACCCTTGTACTGAGACCACCCTGGAAAACAAATGGATGTGACCCGGGTGTTTTGTTTGATGCGCAGAAAAATCCTTGTTCCTCTTCTTCGAACTCTCCACTTGCTGGGACTGAACGAACTATCCGAGGCGTCGATGCGCAGGTGTGAGACGCGCATGCGGGTCTCAACGGTTGACGTGAGTGTGAAAGCGCTTTAACGAGCGAGATTTGAGGAGACCTCTTTTTTCGTGCGAAGACTGGATTGAGTGCGCTACTTTTTTAGTTTATACACAAAAGCATATAAAACGATGTATCAGTTATGTGGTTTTATTAGTCCCCCCTATTTCTTTATAACAGCAACAAACTCACTAATAAGAATCTCTTTTTTTTCTTTACATATATTACATATAAACATATAATAGGGGCTATGGGCTGAGCGGTGAACAGCAAATGGATAAAGAACCTTTCACAAAGCATTCCGTTTTGCCGAGTTCACTTGCCTTTTGCAATTCCACTTCGTGTAGTAATTCGGGTTGTTGATCTACCGAACTCGAAATGGCTTTCTCATATCGGGGCGTTCCGGTGACGTTCGATCGCGGTACCCCGCTGCATAAAGCATAAAGCACTACAATTGGTTTTTCAATGGCAAGTGGCTGAACCAACCCCTACGGCGGATCCACGTACTGATGAATGCCAGCCATCCTTTATCGAGTAGCCTTGACTATTCTCAAACCCTTGCTGATTCGATAGCCTGAAAAAGATCGACCACGATTTTGATTTCTGACTGCCTATGCCTCTAACGATGCTTCGGGCAAACTGTAACTAGGTGCCCTACTCCTACCCCCCCTGTTCTCACCTTCGTCTCTGCTGCCTCCGCTCCAGCTTGCTCTATTACCTATGCAATCACAGCTCAGTAATGGACTGGTGAACTAAAGCTGCTGGGATAATTGCGACTGATGAATCGCGATCAGCCGCTGATTCCCTTGCCGTTGGATTCGTGCCTCTTCACTCTGCCACTGGGACTCGGTCGGAAGAATCTACTGCGGCCTTCTCTACCCACCTTTATGAATTCTAACCCCAACCAGCCATGACAAGGTAGAACCCGTTGTTGTTTAGAAAGACCTATCGGACCTGTGAAAGTCAAGTTTTTGACTAAGTTTTTTTTGAGCATTGTACACGGGCTTTGCTGCGACGAGGATGCCTTTTTTAATCAGGCCAACGTCAAGACCTGAAACAGAGTCCTACCACGTTAAGGGAGAGCACCCAACTTTCTTGTTGACACGTGAGGGGAAATAGGAGTTAACGGTGGCAGGATTTACCACTATAACCCTATGGTTGGTCCCACTACTCCTTCGAGTGCCTTTTGCGCTTAGCGTCGGAAAGAGGAGTTGCTTGCCTTACCACACCAACCACCGACGCGCTGGAAGTTATAGCAATGGGCAGCTAGGCAAAGGATAGCTAATTAACTAATTAATATTCATTAGATAATAGATTGTGGATCTGTTCTTAGAAAGTGCAATCTATAAAAAAGTCCTTCGCCTTAGTAAGCTAGCTTTCTAAGCCCGGGTAGGACGTGGATCGATCGTGACGAAAATGGGACTAATCCTCTGTAATAGAAGAGTCAGAGTCCCTTCTCGACCAGACGAAGGAGATAGGAATGGAATTCAGCCTTGACCCTCCTGGAGGCGCAAAGTTCATAATTCAGTGTGGTGGGGCCTGCTTTAGTAGTAGTCTTATAAGGATGTTGGTCTCGTATATAAGATCACTGCTGCTTGACGGAGCGCTCTTTTCATCCTTGATCGTAATAGAAGAAAAAGAATCAGAACGAAGGTTTGTTATATCCAGTCCCAGCGATTTCAAAAAGTCTTCCGGAATTTATGGAGCAGGAAGCGGAACAAATCCCCCAAAAAAAGAAGAGAGACTTGTCGAGGTTTTTCATAAGGCCTTGGTTTTTTCCAAGAAATAAGCGTGGGATGAAGCTAAAGAAAGCTATAGTTCTTTAGACTATTAGACTTCTTCCGTTCGCTCTTCGTCGTTCGAGTTCAACTCCTTCGGTCCAGATTGCTTTCACACCTCGATCAAGAGATTGAAAAAAGATGGATAGGACCCTAAGTCCCTATAGCGAATCTAACTCCTACTTCAAGAACTCGCTCGAGGCACTTCCCCTGGGTATTGTAGAAAGAGGAATTAAGATCCCACTTACTTACTCACGGCAACTAATGAGGGGCGGAGCGACAGGGCTTACTAAAGGAAAAAGAAAATAAAGAATCAGTAGTAAATAGGTTCCAATTTACTTGACCCATTTATTAGTAGGCGGGGAAGTGGAACTCTCCCGTGTGAGATCTAGATCTATGACCAATGGGAATTCACTTATATATTACCTTTTACACTCCCACCCCAATTAATGACTTCCTTATAGAGCCTAATACTAGTGCTTGTCAGCTCGCTCATACCGAGCTAAGCTATCATCTCATAGAGTTCCGAGCTTACCTGATTTATAGGCCTTTGTGCCGCGCATATCACATCTCTCTTGATCAGCTACTTATTCCCCTCATCCCATTCAGAAAGCACTTTCCGTTGATATCTTAGCCTAAACTTCTATTTAGATCAAGACTTTTTTACTAATAAATAAAATAAAAGCTCACTTGCAGCTACTAAAAAAAAAAGACCATACAGCCGCCCGCCGACTACAATGGGAGATGGTTGCACGCTAGCGTCCCCTATCTTACCTTACTTATTAAATCCTTCTGGACGCTGAGTACGCTTTCGAAAAAAAACCTTTCTATAAAAGTATCCGTAATAGTAATAAAAGAGCTCCCTTTCAGAAGAAAAGAGATTTTTCTTTCTATACAACTTTGCTAGAGCGGGGCATCGAGACCAGCAGCCAATAGAATAGGATAAGGTGAATCAAAACCCAACGAGAGCCGAAACAAGAGAGGCTGTGAAGAAGGAACAAAGGCAGTGGATGCAGGCTTCATATGAAATGATGACGCGTCAAAGGCATAGCCAAAGTTCACTAATGAAAGCAGCGGGGGGTAGCTGACTAGTAACTAAGTCTTGTCTTCATTTCTTTCCCTTGCTTCTCTTTCCTTGATTCCTCTTCTTTCTTAGCTCAGTCAAGCTTTCTTCTATCTGAGTACCTTGCTTTGCTTGCCTGACAGTGCTTTCAGAGTCCCCAGGTCCTTCCATTAGTCTCTTGCCCAAAGAGGGGATTAGTATATAAGTCGACTGGCTAGCCTTAAAATCGATATATTCTATTTATTAGCACAGTACACTATTGCTTACGCTAGCTAGCTGTTCTTTCGTTCCAGTAGCTCTAGTTGGATTGAATCCTACTTTGATTCTTTCACTTTGCTCTGCTTATTTGTTGAGGCAGAGCGTGTTCTCATTTAAGCATGTAGCTTTGTTTTTAAAGAGAAGACTCACTCAAAGATGGGTCAAGTAATACGTATCTCAGTTCAATACTTGAAGTGAACGAACGGAAGAAGTCTAATAGTCTTCCCAAAGATACGTATCGTCGTTCAATGAGTTTCACTGCTCTTCGAGCGATTCGTTGAACATAGTGAAACGAAACGAACTATCGAAGTAACAGAGTCTTCTCTTTTCTTTCACTCAAACCTACGTATCTTTTCTGCGTGAATCTTACACTGATGACATTTCCTCACAAACTGAATGCAATCTGTCTCAATGGTCAGCCATAACCTGATCTTGTACAAGAAGTTGGTGAGTGGCTTAAAAGCACCTGTATTGGTCGGGAGAAGCTGTATTTTCAACCTTGGGCACCAGAGCAATTAGATGATCTTCTAAGTTTTTTTCTATAAGTTCCTGCCTTCTCTAGTTTCGAATGAAGGAAAGACAAAATCTCTATAGGTGGCTTGCTTTTGGCCTATATTCGTAATGCTCAAGTCCACACCAACCTATAGACTCCTTACGCAAGACGACTGGGTTGATTTGATCTCTTTATGCCAGCCCATGGTTGTCTAAGTCAAAACCTCCGCTTGCTCTTATCGCGAACTCTGAAAGCACCTTTTTCTGATAACGGATTTTCTGTGCTAAAGCCACTACCGCTGGAGCTGTATCCGAGTCAGGGCGTTAATGAGGTTGAGCTCGTGACTGGGCGCGAACTCTTGACATAAAGTGAGTCAATTTGAACTTAATAATAGAAAGGAAGGCCGCGGGAATTCAAAAAGAATAATTCATAATTATTGGCCTTTGGACCCTCGTTCCTTGGTGATCTCACGCTTGTAGCAACGGAAGAAGAACTACCTACCGGAGGGCTTTACTTACACCGCGGAGTGATTGCTTTATTGGGGCGCAGCTACGGAATCTGCCCTGCTACATAGCATTGCTTCATCTGGCATGGGAGCGGAGATGTAAGAAAAATCATTCGCTCCAAGGGGCAGACAAAAGGGCTTTACACAGTCTACTTCCACCCAGAGTGAAGTGACCGGGGGTATTGCCATTCTTGCAGTCCTTCTTCCTGGTTGGAATGGAGGAAGAAGAGGAATGATCGTATAGTCAACAATCATTCCCCAGCCTCTCATCTTCCCTTCAGTCCACTTTAAAGTAAAGAAAGAGGGCAGGAGCTTCCTTACGCTATACCATTCAATAGCACCAAAAGATACGTATTACTTGACCCAAATCTACGTTCTTTTAATACGTATTCGTTTATCAACTCATTTCAATAACCGTCAAAGTGAAACGAAACGAACTATCAGACTAGACGACTAGTTAGACTCACTCCTTTTATTCCGTTCTCAAACCTACGTATCTCAGTTAGAGTAGCTACTCCGACAAGAGCAGAAAAGGCAGTTGAGAAAGCGCTCTTGTTAGGTTGGATCAACATTGCTCTTTCTCTCGAATTTCATGTCTGGAATAAAAAGTGACTCAGAATAACCGACGCGTCATAGAATGCCGATAAGTCAAACTTCACTACCCTCTCATCCCTCGTGCTTATCCATTTTCAATGAAAAGGAGATCATTAAGCAGAAAGGGCTTATTCGACCTAATTGTACCACGTAATCTTTGAAAAATGAGTTATTTAAGCAAGATTTTAGCGCTTTCTTTCCTTTGAATTTGAATTCAACCATGAGAAAACTAATCAACAGAATCAATCTTTTTAATACCCGCTACTAAGGGTTTCAAGTAGCTAAATCGCCTGTATCGAATAGCCAACGCCTCTAACAACGTATTTCAGGGGAGGGTGGTTCCTTAGGCACCTTCACATCGTAATCTACTTATAACAACACGTACACTTTTTCAAGCTTGAATCCTGTTATCTTAACTGAGAATGCCGTTACTTATAGCCTTTTAGCCTTTTCTTTTAACGGCAGCTACTAATCTTTCTTTGTCGAGGAGATCGAGACTCAGGATTTCGTTTAGGTTCATTACGGTAGTTGTTAGTTCCGTCTCTTTATCAGTTAATTCGGTATCGTTTATGAATTGCTTATATTTTTTTGAAGTGGTCTATAATTTACTGAGTACTCCTCGGTCTAACTCATGCGTGAAAGAAAGCCCTTTACACTGTTTAAGAAAATTTGAAGCATTCTTAGAGGCCTTTCTGCGCCTACTGCCGTTGTGTTGGATGGAGTCATCATTTCGTGTCGTTTTCATAATTCCGGTGGATGACGAGTGGAATAAGCCTCTTGAGGAAGGTGCTTTTGATGTGCAAACGCATCTCTTGCATGGTTTGATTCACTGCAATGGATTTGGACATCTGGTCTGTATCAATGGAATTGAAGGGGGTTCTAAGTACATTTGTGGTAGAGAGATTATGGATCGTATCTGCACAGCTCTTCATGCCCGGCAAATCACAGTGGAGGATTTGTCCAATAAGCATGCGCTGGATCTCAGATTGCTTTATGGAGTTGCTTATGGGCGCTCCTGGTTTGGTAGATGGGGATATCGATTCTATCATGGGTGAAGGAGCAATTTCGATTCTCAGTTCACTGGAGCTCGATGAAGTAATTGACCTCACAAATGGATGCATTTACTTTGTGCAGATGATCCATCATTACAGAGATCTGAGTGAGACCAATTTAGTTACAATTAGAGACCTCTTCAGATTTATGCTTGCTCTCAACTCCAGATCTCCAACAGCCATAAATTATCCGTCTGGAAGAAACTCAGCTTTTGCTTCCCCTATCCCCTATCAAGAGATGTTCTTTGAAAGTTTCCACAATACTTCCTCCAAGGAACAGCCTTTTTGGAAGGGAAAAATCAGTTCTTGCTGCCAATATGGATAGTAGATGGCCTGTTAGGAGACTTGAGCAAGTTGCAGAAGTCATTGTTGAAGCTTTGAAAGAAAAGAAAGCAGCAAACAACGTCTGCAGTTGTGGAATGACCAGACAGGAGGCCCGTGATGCAGCCCGCCTCCACATTGGTGATACAGGATTGATAGATCATGTACTGAAAGTGATGAAAAATTTCCAATAATTACATTGTTAGACGTGGAACTGAGATACGTATTACTTGACCCAAAACGAATACGTATCTTTTAGTGAAAAACGGAAGAAGTCGTCTAGTCTTCTCTTTTCTCATCCCTGATCCTAATCAAATCATCCATGATATATATACTCATATCCTACTTCTACTTTTGAAGTACATTAACGAAGAAAAGCGTGAAACTACTCTCATCAAGGACAGTTTGCAATCAATTTACACGTAAGATAGTCAAGGGTATCTTTATGCCTATAATATACGGCAAGACCTTAATGAGCACAGCAATCTATATCAATGATAGTCTTTCTAAATTTATCAGTTATAAAGAAAGTTTCGAGGTAGCCAAAGTCTGCTTTCAGTTCTGGAAGAAGAAATATAGAGGCCTCATCAGGGGTATAGGGTGGATTGCAGCAGCTAGGGATCGCCCTGTGTACTATCGTGTGAAGTACTTTACAACTCTGCTTAACTATATGGTAATCAAAATCATGGTCTATGATAGACTTCATAAGACGAAGCGTCAGGTTAGTATGCGAGTTTAGACTTCTAAGAGAGATCGAAGGAAGACTTCAATCTCTACCTTCGTGAACTTCATACATCAGAAGGATGCCTATATTGCAATGAGTGTAGTAGAAGAGATGCTTTCTATGGGTGCACCTATATACACAGTACACGACAACTTTCTAAGTACAGCTCCATATAGCTGGTATATATACAGGTGTATTTTTTAATATGGGCCCTCCACTGTCAATAATCAACGAGTTCATCTATCAAAATCTTATTGCACCTCTACCTATTTGCCAAGTTGGACATAGAAAAGAAATAGTATACTCAAAAGAGGTTATTGATTAGGCTAATATGCCAGAGAATCTAAGCAAGAAGACAAAGGATGTTTGGGATAATGGGATAAAAAGATCAATGGAATACTGAACAGTTACGAGGAGTATATACGTACTTTCTGCGGTAATATAAAATCCTCTAATCCAGAGGTGAATTGGAATGCTCATATGAGAAAGTGGGAAAATTTAAGGTCTATGATACAAGGTAATAGGCAAAGAAAATACAGTGTTCACTATTAAGAATGAAATGAATAAAAGGACAACAGACAGTGCTATAGTTAGGAATCGTATGTATCAAAAGATAGAACAAACTACACTGCGCGATCCGCATCCAGGGTTAATCATTGCTTTACATGACTTCAAAGAGCCTTACCCTCTGATACTGACCTACTCAGTCTTGCAACCATGGATCTCTTAATCCAGTTTGCATACCCTTCCTTATCAGGTTACGGTAAGTTCACTATATCCTTTACCATGAGGCGATCTTACGGAGAGGAGATCACATTTACGCTAGGCCCAGCTATCCCGTTGACTAATGAAGATGGAAAGCACATTCTTCAACAGAGTGAGGTGTAAAATCATATATATAAATGTCTATATAAATATATTGAAATTTACGAGGGAGATTATATAATTCGACTCATGATCCGAGTGTATCTGGAGGGCAAAAGGGCATCTCTATCTTCTGAGGAGAGAGATAGCACGCTATCATCAATTATTGAAGGAGGATTGAGTGAGATCAACCCTCGAATAGCTAGAGAAATCCAAAATATGAAGCGTTCCTATCCTAGCCATATCACAGTATTGAAACCATAACGAAAAGATCTGAAAGGATTCATTGTAGGGGATCTCGAGACTCTATTGATCGATAACGTTCATAAGCCTTATGCTGCAGGTCTGATGCTGGTTCGTCCTGGTGACGAGCTTAAAGATAGTATTATTGATACCTATTAAAGTGAGAATTACTCAATTATACCTGAATACAAGGATTCGTTTGAAGATAGAAGTAAAAAGATGTTGTCCGACTTTATAGATCGTATAGCAGCTTTAGTTAGACTCAATCCCTCGATTGAAACAGTGTACTTCCACAACTTATGACGATTCGATGGAGTTCTCTTGCTTAAGCACCTAGCATGTCATCACAGGAACTACAGTTTCAAACCTCTTATGAGGAACAATAGGCTATACGAGTTATCAGTGTATTCAGGTAAGAATAAGCATAATAATATGTTATTCCGCTTCATTGACTCCTTGAATCTACTCCCAGGGAATCTGGAATCCCTAGCTAATAATCTATGCAATGAACTAGGCAAAAAAGGGTTAATCAAACATGAAGAGGTGAGTGTGGGATGTATGAAAGAAGAGTTGATAGACTATATGAAGCAGGACATCCTTCTCCTTGGTGGAGTTATGCAAAAAGCGCAGGAGATCTATTAAGGTGGACATTGAAAGCAAGATCACCCTTTCCTCACTAGCTCTAAGCATCTATCGTATGAAATACTACGACGCTTCTAATTGGCCTTCAGTCTAAATAATCTAAATAAAGGGGCTCCCTAAGTTTGGAATGGGCCTCTCCCTCTTCTAACCAACTTAAGGTAAGGCTAGGGCAGAAGCATGAGCACGAAGAATCATTCTCGATCGCCTCAAATCTTTCGCACTTTCAAGATGAAAGCGTCAGGCCAAAGACGAAAGGCTAGTAGCCTGGAAGAGATCTTTGATTTACAGAAAGCAGAATACACCAAAATAAGGCAATGAACCAATTGCAAAATCTTTCTTGCTTCCATCAAAGAAAAGAGGATTGGAATCATGGACTGGAATGGATTCACCAGGATTCCTTTTTCAAATCAAACGGGATTTGCGAACTAAGCTAATATCAACCATTGCATCGTTTCATAAAACCACTTTTTTTTTAACATTTCTATCCCAATGTGGATTCTGTAGGATAGGCAAGGCACCCAGGACTCTTAGCTGCTTTCTCCCCCCATTCAATACTATTCGAATCTCTCTAGGTTGAACAATCAATCTTGAATCTACAGGCGCAGTTGGAGTGCCTGAGACTTCTTCGGAGTTTCCTTTGCTTTTAGTTCAAGTCTCCCTTGAAGTTGGCAAAGGGTATCCAGAAGGCAAGGGAAAAAGGGAGTTGAAAGAAAAAGTGATTTTTTCATTTTTTTTTTACTTTTTTTTTTGAAAATAGCCTATCTCCAGTTGCTTTCGATAGAAGAGTTGTAGCTGTGGGGATTTTTTAATGCTACTCAGTAGGAGAAAACGAATATGCAGTTCCATAAGTCTTCGAGCAAGTTCTTTGTATGTAATACATAGGATATTACCTCTTTCCTTGCATGTCAATCCAGAGTCCGCCTCCCCGGACATCCCTAACTCTAACTATCCGACAGGGGTTAGCCCAGTGTACCATCCACACACCTCTTACCACAGTTGAATGCTTACCTTACTGATCAAAAGCATGCCGCACACCCACCTGCGTCCACCCAACAAGAACCGAACCCAGGGATTAAACCAGCATCAGCTTATCCACTGTCGGGAATGCCAACTATGCCTGATCGGATCACAAGAGTCATCGTAGATAATGTCGAAGCCCTTATATCCTCATCATCAGATTCACCCACCCGTACAAGGAAGGCATTAAAACAACACCCTTGTCATTCTCAGTTCCGCTGATCTACGACCACCCTCACTCCTCACCGAAACCTACAAGCACATTACCAGGAAAGTAAGATAGCTTCTCCTCTGATTGTGCACCTCAAGAAAGAGGGGCTTTAGTCTACTATCTCGGGTAGGCTATAGGGAAACTTACAAAGAAAAGATTTGTTGAAGGGTCAAAGAATAAAAAAGCCGTTGAGAATAACGCTTGGAAGATGAATGCATAATACCCACGTGATGAGTTGTTTGATGCGGAGCAAAACTCGAGTTGTAAGGCTGTGGACATACGATAGCCATGTCTCCAGAGAGAATCAAAAGTATACATATCCAAGTCAATCATAGAGGAGAACCCATGATACCCTCATAGGATTGCTTCTGCTGTTGATAAGAAGACCGGTGCTTTAGGTTATGAAACTAAGGCTACTTACTTTATGATTATTTTTATGATTATTTTGAATCTATTTCCCATAGAAAAAATTGGGAAATTGTTGTCGCCATAGATCTTTGAACCCTTTCTGGGCACTGCACTTGAACCACTGATGCACGAGCTGGTACTGTTCTTTGTTGTTAGTCACACAGTTCTAGTTGCTGTGAGAGTAGCGTGGCAGGGAGCACACTTGACAGGAGATAGACACGGGCGGTAGAGAGGCAAGCCTCTAATTCAAAATCTAGTTTTTTTTAGGGAGGCAGAGCTTCCATTTCCAGGTACAATCCTCCGCCTCAAGGCCTTCTTTTTTCCAGGAATCTGTCAATCGGGGGAGCGCAACCAAGTTTCAAACCTCAAAGCCCTGCAAGGGATGTGAAGCCTTTCTCAATGTCTTCCACTCGCCCAGTAGATCTAGGAGGCAAAGGGAATCCGTTGATTGAATCCATTCCCATCCAGCATAGGCGGGTAGAGTTAACTCATCAGGTAGCGAGGGGAAGATGAACAATGAAGCTATAGCTGCTCACCTTTCCGCTATCTGCCTTGTTGTGATAGGGGGCGCCCACCAACCAATCTTTCTTCTTTCTATTTTGAATTCTTGATCTTTGGTGCCAGTGGAGCAAAGGAAGCGGGAGACGAACTCCTCTATCTACCCTAGAAATGGGTTAGATCTATTGAATGAGATCCTGGAGACAGGGCAGGAAGGTATGAGTCGATCGGATGCAGGGAAGCCCAGGCAATCCGTTCCTATCAATCTAAAGTCAGGAAGCAGTGAAAGAATCGTCTTTTGAAATCTCATTGTTGAAGGCGTAGAGAAGGCTGAAAAAAGGATAGGAGAATCTTATATAGCCATATCGTTAATAAAGAATTGTGTAATTAATTGGACCAACAGCCCTCTGTCCGGCAGGCAATTTCCGTGCTACTATAGTTTCTGTAGTCCCTGCTATGCCAGCAATAGGGAATCCTTAGAAAACCGGAATGCAAGTTGCGTGATAGTTTGATTCCCCACAAATGATAAGTCTCCAAGCTTGACCCCTACCCCTCCCACACAGGGGCAACTGGCTGGGGAAAGAACCCGAAAGCTATAATTGCAGTCTCGAAATAGGCTGTGTCGATTCCCACCAAACTTATAGGTGTAGCAGAAAAAGTCTTATAAAAATCTAGTTTTTTTTAGGGAGGGCAAAGAAAACTTGTTTTTTCATTAACTTGATCATCATCTATGGTGACTCAATTGCCTTAGACAAGTGAGACCCTGAGATTGGATCGTTCCGTTCTTGTTTTTTTTCCTTTTTTGAGGGAAAGGTAAGCTTGGCCTCATAGGGTTAGGGGAATAGGGTTAGGGGAAGGGGGGTTGAATCTCAGACCATCCGAAGGCAGGATCCTTGACCGTTGAACCGACCCCTTGTGAGTTCCGTTCATGCGTTCAGTCTTTTGTTTTGGGACCAAAATAGTTGAAATGGACCATGTGGGATTCTGACGATGAGGGTCTACTCACCAGTGTTCCATCAACAATACGGGAGATGGTTAACCGTCTCGGACGGTCCAGATCACACTTTTTATCACCAGTAGCAAAGTACAACTAGTTCCACCAATTAGGGGCAAGACTTTGTGAAAGATGACAACAAAGAGTTCAACACGATCTTCCTTTGTTTACAGAAATTGGGGACCACTTCACAATCTCAGTAGTGAGTACAGATCCAGTGGATGACACCTATCCTGATAGTACCTGTGTCCGATCAGCAGATCCTTAAAGAAACCAAAAATTGGGTGGGACCCCCACAAGTCCCAAAAACCTAGTATCGGCTTAGAGCAAAACAGTTAACTACCTAAGAACACACAGACCAAAGTACTATACTAACAGCTTACAGTTGTTGAACTAAGAATCTTGGCACTCCTCAATGGCTCTGATGCAAGTATAAGAGTCTCTTTCATGATATTTTTGTCTCTCGATCGGGTTAAAGAAGGGTCTCATCGGAAAGCGCCCTTCAACCCTTTTGGAACGAGCAGGGGAAGAGCTAGACTTGGAGTTGTCCCACGAGCTTTCTCTTCGACTTCTATTATAAAACAATAACTAGTGCTGGCAAATCCCAAACGAAAGAAAGAAGGGCCCCTTCAAGTCACGCCACTAGACCTGATTAAAAAGGAGGGCGTACTCATTCATGTCTTCTTTCTAACATTATGATGAACCTGAACCCCATCAACCAAAAACGCAAGCAAAGTGTGGTACCGCCTGACAGAAAGCTTAGCGCCAAGACAATCGACCAGAGCCGATGGCCACAAAGCAAGTGTCGGGATTCCTGTCTACTTCTATTACTATTGGGATTGGGTTGGGAAAGCTGCTTGATACTCATTCCCCGTTCCTTCTAGTGCTGCCCTTTGCCGAGCCTATTACCTTACGGAAGACGAAGGGCGGGACATGAATGTATCAATAGAAGGGTCCGGCTAATAAATAAATTGGGTCCGTAATCCTCTTTTTGATATCGCCTTTCTTAGTCAGAAAACCTTTCCTCAGTCTGTGACGTTGGGGTTGGGGAAGCTAAGGCTTCTACCCCACTTAGCTCATCACCTCTTTCGCCCGTAGCTTGCTTTGTTGGGTTGGTTGGTTTCCGTAATCTCTGTTAAGGGGAAGACGGGGACAACTATTTTCATTAGGTCAGTTCCTTTCTTTCCTGAGGCATGAACACCTTGTGGGCTCAGAGTAGTATGCCCCGTATGTCTTTAACAAAGTCAAGTTCTAGTATGGAAGTCAAGGTTTTGTCTGAAGTAAGGACATTTCTTTGATTAGACTAATGTGATATCGAATCAAGTATAGTAGGAAAGTCAATCCGGCTCTTCCACATCCCTATAGTTCAATCTTGACTGTTTAATGCCCCTTCGATTAGGCATAGTTTGAACTCGGATCCCTATGGAGTTGCCTTATATGGTCTGGCTTTGCTTCTGCCTGGGCTGGTGACCTTTCAATTCTATCGATCTCGGGGTAGACCGAATGGCTGATCTTTCTTCGTATATACAAGATAGCTGGTTCCTCTCCAACTCATTTGGCTCTTGGTTAAGCAGTAGAACCCATTGTCGATGAGGAAAAACCGGGTGCCAACTCTATCTCTGCCAATAGAAGAGAATGCATTTCCGACAAAGCAGTTGTTAACAAGACAGCTCGTGAAGCTTCTCTTTTTTCCTCAATCGCATTCAATCTTTAGTCTGGAAGTCCAATTGTTGTCTTAGGTAATGAAATGTATCTTAAGAAGGTAACCCCTACCCTAAACTGTGTGGGTGTGGTAGGCTAATCTTCCTTCTTCCGATGTTTTTGTTGCCCTCGATGAACTGAAAAGAAAGATCGGGATTGGGAGCAGCTGTCTTTAAAAACACAACAAAGCAAGCCATGTCGTAATGGGTGTCCGAGTCGGTACAGTCAGACTAAAAGCCACTCGATATTCTCCAATAACTGGGCTTTTCCAACGAAAGGAAAGAATACCCGTAGCTTCTGTATTAGATTAGCCCTCACCTTATGAACCAGAACCCCTCTTCCATTCAACAGAAGCGGAATGGCAAGATCAGGCTGCACAGCACTTCAGATAGTGGCAGCAAATCTCACCTTTTTAAGGCTGCCTACTAGCAGAAAATGAGAATCGGCTGAGGAAGGCTAAGGCGAGAGAGAGCGCGACCTTAAGCAATTGATTTAGTTGATGGAGTAGCCTGACCTGAACAATAGAACTATCAGTAAAAGGGGAAGACTCCGCATCCCACACAGTTGAAAAAAGGGAAGGAAACACGAATAGAATGACGAGGAACTTCACATACATCAATAGTGAGAGGGGACAAGATAAGAGAACACAGGAGATCATACAGAAAGCTATATCATATGAAGAGTCCCGCTTTTATGAATTCTATTACTTGATTGACATTGAAAGATATGTGTACCACACCGAACAAGCAATATGCCGATATGCTTGATGTACCAGCCAAGCCAGCTCGACCGTATACAGTATAAGGGATTCGCCTTTGCCTCAGACAGAAGAACAACGGATTGAACAGGACAGGACAAGCGGGAAGGGAAGCCTGACATAGTAGATATTGATTTGAACAAAGGAACTGAAACCGGTACCAGAATGCTAATGCATGGGACAATGGAACTTAGGCCCGGCCTTCTAGCCAGAGCCCTTATATGATATGGGCTTCATTTATTCCTATTCCTGCTTCAAGCTTGGGAAAGTGTGCTTACTTCGGGGATGAAGAAAGGGAGGAAAGCCCTACAAAAAAGGCTTAAACAAAGGCTTATCGGAAATCACCCCTTGGAAAGTCTTCTCTCGATGAGGGCACAGGTTCATGAGATCATAGCCAGAAAGGAACTTACGAAAGCCTGACAATAGGACTATTGGACAAAGGGCGTGCCGAAAGGGGATTTCTAGCTAGTGCGCGCATCCGGCTGCTGCTTCTTTACTTGGCCCTTCTTCTTTCAATCAGCCAGCTCGCTCTGATTCATCTCCAGGTAAGGTAGAGGAGCTTCAAGAAGTGTAGGGAACTACAGCCCCGTTGGTAACAGAACTACTTTCCGCTGTTATAGAAAGCCTTCCATCCGTCTAAATTGTTTCATAATCTATTCTATTGATGACACGGATTACTTCCGAAAAGCAAGTCCTTAGGTGTAGTCCTTCCTCTCGAAAGGTTAGCTAGCTCGACTTCCTGTCCAGTCTGCCTTTGAAGCCTAGTTCCCATTTCCTTCGTGTATAAGTGAAATCGGTCTTAGTTGGATGAATAATCTAGTTCTTACTACGGTTAAGCAATGCTCTTCGCTGCGGGAAGAACTTGAGAATCACTTTCCTTTGCTGGTGCTTTAGGTTCACTTCAGTAGTTCGTAAGCCTTCAGTTCTTGCTCTTCCACTGGTTACCAGCTTATGACCTGCGGGTAACTAAGGTTCTACCCTTTCTGGGGGAATTGCTCCCTTTTTTTTTTCGTTAATCTTTTTTTTATCCCTGGGATAAAAATAGGAATTTCTCCTTATTTTTTCGTTCAATTGGTGGAAATCAAGACAAAAAACCGGGCACACGATGGCTGGATCATCCCCTAGTGAACCGGGATTAGGTAGGTGGAATAGTGCAACTAGGGCGGGAGGGAACAAGCTTTCCCTATGAGAGGCATTTGGCGCGAGTTAGAGTGACGATCATGCTTTTGAGAGTGAATGTCCCGCATAAGTTTCCGTGGTTGGAACGGTTTCCTATTCCTATCGAGCAGCTGAGCCAGTGAGAGCAGTCGAATCAGTCTAGTCCTTCTTGGTTTCATCATCGGAAATCGCAAGATTGGGTCGAGCGGCAAGTCAACTTGGTGCTGTCAAGGCGGTTGAGAAGTCTCGTAACGGAATGGCTAGAAAGAGAAGGGCTCTTTTCTCTTCTTTTCCGGGCGATGAATCAATCTTTTTTCCTTCAAGTTTAGTGAAAAACTGGACTTTAGATCATCTTGTGACCTCTACTTATGCCGCACGTAAGGCATAAAGATGGCAAGGATTCTTAAACCTTTGCCAGAACCCTTCCCCTGTCACTTCTATAAAGATCCCCGGCGTGAGAGACTTCTGCAAGTCGATCTCCACACAAAGCCTTGCTTTGGACCTCTTTTTTAGCTTAGCTGTATGCTCATCCAATTGGATCGGACTCCCCACTCGACTAGCAAAAGAATAAAGAATATCCGGTCGAATAAAGGCGACCGGGAGTCCAGGAAAGATTATCCAAACCTGAGCCTTATGCAATACTGCTGTTTCCGGCCGACAGTGTCCACCTTTTAAGAACCAGATATTGAGGTTTATTTTCCATGGTACTCCGGTCCAGGCCTTCATCCATCATATCTTCCTCCTAGTGAAATCTGATAACGAAGTAACCATGGCTCAGGTCCACGAGTGCCACTTCCCCTTTCGAAAAGTGACTTAAGGAAAGGTTTAGGCAACGACGCTACGAGTCTTGTCTTCAAGCCGAACTGCCTGAGCTGCCTGGCTTTCCAAGACCAGTAGTTAACCCTGCTGAAAAACGTGAGCTGCTTCAGTTAGAAGTTCCGCTCGAGTGAACACGGCTTTTGACTTACTATTAGATTTTATATAGGTAGGGGCTTCCTTCCCCCTTCGCCTTCGGCTTTCGATGAACTCAGTCTTCCGCCTTTGGCTTCTGCCTTGCCCTAAGTGGGTGCCTTAGTTGACAATCTGACCCTTGCTTTTCTTTAGCTAAGGAATGCCAGCTACCTGACCTGACTGAGCTGCCCTAGCTACAAGAGATGCAACAGCTGCAAGCCGAGCTGCCCTACCAGAAGAGCTAGCTGACCCGGAGATACAACTTAGCAACTAGTCTATTCGCACCCTCACTTACTCCATAGGCTCTAACCCCACTGGGTTAATCCCTAACAACCACAAGCCGTTGAACTCGAGCTTCTAACTCGGCATTCTATGTTGCCTGACCTTAATCCACTTACAGAATTTGAAGGAACCGTCACTGTTCTCCTTTAAAAAAGAAGTCAGATGGTCAATATAGAGTGAGGGGAGGCTACTAAAGCACCCCTTTACCTAATAGAGCACTAAAGCCAATTCCATACCTACCTTCTCTTGGATCCCTTCATGTAATTAGCCTTAACGGCCTAAAGGTGTACTAAGTGAGTGGAGTACCGGCGGCGTACGTTAGTTCTCTCTTTCAAGCGGAAATAAAGACAGGAACTAGAAAAAAAAGGGATTTCTAACTATCGCAAGGAAAGCCGAGCTACCCGAACTGCAAGAGCTGCCAGAACGAGCCGAGCTAACAGAACTAAACTTCCTACTTGTCCGAAGGCAAGGCTGCTACCAACTCGGAAGAGAGAGGTTTTAGACAACTAAGCAACTAGTCTTAACCCTTCCTCCCCTATTTCTTAAAGCTTCTTCTTCAAAGGAAGCCCCCACTAGCTAAAGGAAGCTAACTGGGTTGGTTTGGCCGAACCTAGCCGCAAGACAAGACTGAGATAGAAATGGTATATCTTAAACCGACGGGGAAGAAGATATTAAGAGAAAGCTACTTACTAGCCACTTGCTAGGCCATGGAATATAGAAAAAGACCTCGCCCGGAGGTCTCCTATTGGTATATACTCTGACAAGGTTTTTTCTTTTATTTTAAGAATGTATCTTTTTCTTTTTTTCTTTCGTTAGTGAAATCTGTTAGAAAAGGCTTGTCCCTGGACATTGAATAAGGCCGTCCTGTTTGTGCTATGTATGGAGAAACTCTCTGTATTGATTTCTAAAAAGGTTGAACGGAGGGAATGGTGTCTAGAGTTGTGGCTTCTAGGGGGGTCCCCATCTCATTTGTTTTTTGCAGATGACCTCATACTTTTTGCTAAAGCGACAAAGTCTCAAGCTAGAGTGCTGCGCCATACATTGTGCGAGTTTTGTAACATTTCTGGTCAGAGAGTTAGTCTCAGTAAATCCCAGGTATTTGTGTCTCCGAATACCTCTCGAGATGTGTTAAATCAAGTTATAAGTAGGGATGCCTGTCACAAAGAACTTGGGGAAGTCTCTTGGCGTGCCACTAATTCATGAAGGGGTTTCTCGGGGAACTTATGCGGATTTATTAGAGAAAGTGCAGCAAGGAAGACTCTCTGGTTGGAAAGCAAAATTGTTGAATATGGCGGGAAGGGGGACACTTATTCAATCTACAACATTTGCTCTGCCTATGTATACAATGCAAACTGCCCTCCTCCCTCAAAAGGTTTGTGATGAATTGGATAGGATGAATAGAAATTTTTCTCTGGGGTTCTACGGATGAGAAAGGCAAAGTTCATCTTGTTGGTTGGCACCATATTACGAAAAGTAGATTAAGAGGTGGTTTGGTCTTCCTCAATAAGGAAGGCGAAATCCAGGAGAAAGACGCTTTTTTCTAAGAATAGACATCAACCCAGTTGTTTTAAACATAGTTGATAGCCTCCAGGGTTATCTAGCACTAAAATGTTTGTTGCTAGATGGGATTCGAACCCATCTTCTTGTATGTTGATGATTTAGCAAGCCAATGCCTTAAGCCATCTCAGTAGCTCAGTGGGAGAGCGGTCGGCTGTTGACTGACTGGTCGTAGGTTCGAATCCTACTTGAGAATCTTTCGTCTATCCTAGAAGTTGACAATAAAGAATGAATAGCAGTAGCCTAAGTAAGAGCATCAAAACTTGCACAAGCCCAGAAGTCACTTTTGGATCTCTTTCGGGCAAATGATCCGAAGGTTCAAGGCCGGCGACTCGTAGAATATCTCCTTTCGGCTTGAAAGAGTCTTAGGGGAGATCAAAACTTTGATTACGGTTAGCGGTGAAATTGAATCTTCGGCTTTGGAGATAGAGACAGTTGGCAGGTTCAGTTGCTTAGATTTCATTTCTTTTTAGCCTTTCTGCTCGCCTGCTACTGTAACTGAAGTCGGAACTCTTTTTTAAGCTCTTTTTAGTTAGCTTCAGAGTAAAGTCCCGCTTTGTATAGAAAGATAGAAGTCCCGTTCCCTCGCCTTGGAATAGGATGAAAGAGGATAGAGTGAGTGGAATATGTAGGCGTAGGCGTTGGTAAACTCCTCTTTCCGGTAGTAGACGGGGAGCTCGTTAGGTTAGCTCGTCCGGTAAGAAAAAGTGCAAGTGACTTCTAGGATTTATAGTTCCGTGCTCTAGGGCTTTGACTTCTAATAAGGAGAACTTGGAAATCGCGAACCTGCTGCTCGCTCGTGGCTTGTGCTAATGCGACTCGGGAATGAGGGCAGGCAACTGTAAGACTACTTGCTCTTTGTCCCGAACTCGGTAGCTAATAAGTAGAACTGCTTCCTATGATCATTCGACTCTACCCCAAGAGCTACGCTGCGAAGGGGTCTTGCCCCGCTTCTGTCTTAGGATAGTTATAGTTATCTAGTCCGATCTTATTAGGATATATATTAGCAGTAAGTCCCCGGTTACTCGCTTTCAAGCGGCCTGAAGGCCTCCTTCCCCCGCAACTACAGAACTACAGCATTAAGAACTGAACTAGAACTGCCAAGCTATTTTATAATCTAACTGCTGTTCCCGTCCTGCCCGCCTATAAGTAGAACTATAGAGGTAAACTCTAAACCAGGAATTCTGACTATTCCAATTCTCAAGTCATACGAAAAGAATACGGATTTGTGCCCGGATCTCCTTCTTTTGTCTTTGAGCCTGCCTTTAGGTAGCTATAAAGGGCATGGAAGTCTCCCTTCTTCTCAAACAGGAAAGCCCGCGTATTCTTATTCTAATGTCCATTGGGCCTTCTCTTTTCTTCCCGCTATCTGGCTGTTCTATTTATACGTCTGTTCCCCAGTCTTATTTTCTCATGCCCGGGTATCTTTCTTTTATCCTTTCTACTTCTGTTACAGTAGCTATAGTGGTAATGGCAATTACAAGGTTATGCAGGTCCCCTTCTCATTGAGTAGCCTATACTCTGGAATTGAAGTAGCGAAATCGGCCTTAGCATAGAACGTTTACTTAAAGCCTTACTAATAATCGGGAATCTGAACAGGCAACTATGAGACTAATTTCCCATTGTCCCGAGCACTGCGTACCTGAAGTGAGTGTGCCCGGTCTCCTTTCTTTTTTCTTTGCAGCTGCCATAAAAGTCAAGCCTTAGATTATAACAGGAATCTCACCGCCTGCTCCCCTTATAAGAGACTCGCTACTAAGGTTCTGAAAGAAGGCAGCTAAATCAGCAATAGAAGAGAACTCCAGATCTATGAATAGCCAACAAAGAGCCTAGCTTGATTACTGGAACTAAACAGCAAGCTGCTCCTACCTTACTTATCGAGAAGGAGTACTGGGACTGAGTAGACTTCTTGTAGTTCTCTTTCCCCTAGCAGCCTTTCCTGCTTTCCCGGTTGCAAGGTTTCGAGCTAACTACAGGATTTGCTTCCTAGCTACTAATATTAACTAATTAGTAGTAGGGAACTTCGAACTAAAGATTTTCTTTAGCTCTAGTTTCCTAGCTACTAATATTAACTAACTGTCCACTCACCACTTATCTCAAAAGCCACTATTTGAGATCTCTGAAGTGAATTCAAAATCAATCTTTGTGGTTCCATTTCCCTTACGCTCGCTTTTGCTAATGCTACTCGGAAAGAACAGCTAGGAGACGATTAGCTCTAAGTGCCGAAGTCCATAGCTCCTATGATCGCGAGCTGCGGCTTGCTTTGTTCGCATCTCCGTAACGGCCTTGTTAAAGCGTTCCAACGACATGTTTAGCCCTCAGTCTCTACTGCCAACTCGTTTCACTCCAGTTTACCGTAGCAACTACAGCAAGCTGCCTAGCTCACTGGCTCGTATGACTAGCTCGCTTACTTTAACTCAACAGCCTAGCTCTAACAAGCCAACTCCGTTCCTAGTTTCGCTACCCTGCTTTAGCTCACCACTCAACTCATGCTTCTGTTCGACTCCTGACTAGCCGCACCTTTTCAAGCAAGTAAACTAGTTGCTTCGCTTCGCTTAGCCTACTGTGTAGCCGTTTTTTACTTACAGTAAGGTAAGGATTGCTTCTTGCTAGCGGTATAAGCAAGCTCGGGTAAACAGATGAGCCAGCAGACGGAGCTACGGCCGTTAGGGGAAAAGGTCTCTGTCTGTGAAACAAGCAAGCTTAGCTTTCTGTAAACTGGAGTTAGAGCATGGTAGTTCGTAGGAGAAGTGGGAGATTGATTCGTTTAAGTAGTTAGGGTAAACGAGCTAGGTAGCTTGCTTCTTCTTTGAGTTGAATATGGACTTTCAAGTAGTATTTCAGATGGGAGTACAAACAAGTAAGTAAACTAGCTAGCCGCATTCCCAGCTACTTAGTACCCTTCTTTCACTTACAGCTATCTAAGACATTCAGGGGCTGTGTAACTGCTGTTAGAACGCTTTTTTTAATCCGTTACGGATGTCGAAAAGTGAAGATTGGTTCTGTACCAGGTCATGGTGATATGCTTGATAAAGGTTTGTTTCGTCGATAGCATTTTCTGATGTAGGATGCGTAGTAGCTGTTGTCACAGTAGGGGTCCTAAGGCGGGAATTGTCCTAAAGTAGCCATAGCGTTGATTGCTCCCCCTCTTCTATTGTATGGGCGAATTATCTTAATGAAAGCCTTCTTTTTGGCTCTCGTGTGAGGGTTGTCATAACTTCTGTCTATCTGCTGTTAAATGACTTTATAGAGTCCTAAGGGTAGTCTCAAAGATAAGGGAATCAAGCCGTATTCGTTTTGATTAGCTGTCCCAGGGAAAGGAGTCAGTATTGGCTGTTGGCATGTCCGAGCTAAGATCGGTTGAGGCGGGTAAAGACGGTTGCCTAGCTTACTTGGTAAAGGACTCCTTTTGTTTAGCGGTCATGGATCGATTCGTTGTGGTTAACTTGTATACCCCTATTCTCAGAGTTCACGTTCTTATCTATAAAATCGACTTTTCAGATGAGTTCCATAGTTTTGGACAGGACAGGTGGAAACTAGGAGGTAATTCTCTTAAAGCAATCGGGCAAATGCGTGTATACTAGCTTACTAGCTTTAGTAGCTTGTGTACTAGTAAAGGAAGCAGGGGTACTTTATTTGGGCTGCTAAGTAGAAGTAGAAGCTATAGGCGAAGGCTTTCGCGCCTTGCTGTTAAGTAAGGTGGAAGCTAGCTACTTGCTTGTTAAAGGTGCTTGCCCGCGGCTATTCGTAGATCTGGAGTTCTATAGCCGATTGTGCTACTTTCAATCCTTAGTAGTGGGTATTAGGTGAGAGGGTGCCTATATCATAGCTGTTACTGTGCTTTCTGGATACCTTTCCATGCTTTAACAAGCCAGCTACGCACCTTGCTCTTCTCTTATAAGCAAGTAGCTTTGATTTGGGAATAAGCTGGAAGTAAAAAAGTAGTATGTATGAGTTGAAGTGAAGGGCGCTAGTAAGTAATAATAAGTAGAGCGGAACACTGTTGGCTGAACAAAAGACGTATGACTTGAGAAAGTAAGATCTCCGATCTGTTGTCGGGAAAAGGAGCTCCAATGGTACTTTAGAATAAGAATAATAGGTCCTAATAGGAGAATGCAAATAATAGGTCCTTTTAGCCAAATCCAGGTTTTGAGTTTACTTCTAGTTCTGGACCGATGGGAACTCCTACTCATAAACGACTAGCTTCTTAGCTTCCAGCTTATAACACCTTTTGGGACTCTAAGCTAAGTAAAGAAAAGGCCTTCCTTTCACCAGGCTTTTTAGTTTGTAGCTAGGCAGCTACTCTCTAGCTTCCAGCTATTCTTCCTTCTCTTATGGGACTTGAAGCCAAGTAAAGGCAGCTTGCTGTTGAGTTATAGTCTTGACTTTAAGATATGGGATTTAGGCGGGGAACCTCAGTTAAACAAACTAGTAATCTAATCAGTCATCTAATCTTAGGCTTCGTTACCTGATTTATCAGCCAGAAAGTAAACTACCTTAACCCCCTGAAATCTAAGTAAGGAGTTGGCAG